TAATAATAAAAAAAAAGCGGGGATATGGCGAAATTGGTAGACGCTACGGACTTAATTGGATTGAGCCTTGGTATGGAAACCTACTAAGTGAGAACTTTCAAATTCAGAGAAACCCTGGAATTAAAAATGGGCAATCCTGAGCCAAATCCAGTTTTCTGATTCTTAAAACAAACAAGGGTTCAGAAAGCAATACAAAGGATAGGTGCAGAGACTCAATGGAAGCTGTTCTAACAAATGGAGTTGGCTGCGTTGCGTTAGTAAAGGAATCCTTCCATCGAAACTTACGAAAGGATGAAGAATACCCTATATATACGATATACGTACTGAAATACTATCTGAAAATGATTAATGACGACCTGAATCTTTTTTTTTTTTTCGAATTGATATGAAAAAAGAATCGAATATTCATTGATCAAATCATTTACTCCATCATAATCTGATAGATCTTTTGAAGAATTGATTAATCGGACGAGAATAAAGATAGAGTCCCATTCTACATGTCAATATCGACAACAATGAAATTTATAGTAAGAGGAAAATCCGTCGACTTTAGAAATCGTGAGGGTTCAAGTCCCTCTATCCCCAAAAAGGCCTATTTGATTCCCTAATTATTTATCCCCCCATTTTTTTCGTTAGCGGTTCAAAATTCGTTATGTTTCTCATTCATTCTAACAATAATCTTTCGCATTCACAAATTGATTTGATCAGTAATTTTTTTCTTATCACAAGCCCTGTGATACATATGATATGCGGACAAATCAATATCTTTGAGCAAAAGTAATTCCCATTTCAAATTGGAATGATTTACAATACATACCATTACTCATACGTTAATGAAACTTTGGAAGTTTTATTTTGGAAGATCCAAGAAATTCCATGAGGCTGGGATAAAACTTTGGAATCCCTTTTTATCTTTTTAATTGACATAGACCCAAGCTATCTATTAGAATAAGAATGGTGCGTTGTGAATGGTCGGGATAGCTCAGTTGGTAGAGCAGAGGACTGAAAATCCTCGTGTCACCAGTTCAAATCTGGTTCCTGGCACATGAGTCATTTAGATGAGTATCTATTCTACAAATTCATTGGTATGGGTCGACATACAGATTCATTAAGAGTATGAAATCATAATAGTATAAATCACTATACATATATATACATTTCAGGGTGTGGATATATACCTCTTATATTTTTAGAATATTTAGAGATGAGTCAAAGTATATGTATAGAAAATATGTATAAAAAATTTGATTTTGTTTCCTCTTCTTTTTTATTTGTTCATACCATCTTTCCTCTCCTTCAAAAAGAATGTTAATACTTCATACATATTCAAAACGATCAATTTTTTGGTTGAAAGTACTATAGTCTAGCGGGGTTGAAGGGTGTGAATAGCCAAGAGGTATCTCAGATAGAGTACAAATAGAATCTGGCCCCCTTCATCCTTTTATTTCTTTCTATTTCCTTTTTATGTTCTATTTCTTGATTTTATCCCATGTAACTTTATGGAACCTATCTAAGTGATGTGCGCGGTACATAGTTCTGCATCATGAATTATTTCAGTTTCATCTTATATAACATTGACCCGGCTCATACGAAAAAATTCTATTTCAAAATTTGAAAATCTTAATGAACCCCTCAAATTTTATTTTTTTTAGCCTATCTATAATATGTGAATGAAACTTTATCTTTCTGATCTATAAGAGAATGTACAAATATTCTTTAAATATTTTGAATTTTAGTTAGTTTCTGATTATTCAATGAGCATCTTGTATTTCATAAAAATTAGGAGCAATATAATCCTTACGTAAAGGCCATCCTATCCAACTCTCAGGCATTAAGATACGTTTCAGACGGGGATGATTATCATAAGAGATTCCCAACATATCATAAGACTCCCTTTCTTGAAAATCCGCACTTTTCCAAACCCAGAAAACGGACGGAATTCTTGGATTGCTCCTTGGAGCAAATACTTTTATGCATACTTCTTCCGGTTGATCTATACCATACTCTATTCTTGTAAGATGGTACACACTAGCTAACAGTCCACCTGGTGCTACATCATAGGCACATTGGGAACGTAAATAATTGTAACCATATACATATAAAACGACAGCAATGGAATGCCAATCCTCTGGCTTTATTTGTAAAGTCTCTATTCCTTGGTAATCGAAGCCCAAAGATCTATGAACTAGCCCATGTTTGACTAACCATGCAGACAAACGACCCTGCATCTTTTTTATATCTCCCCCATTTTGATTTGTATAAGTGTTATAAGTATTTCACATTTACAATGAAATTTATGAAGATTGACTCACCGTTTGTTATTCTGTACCTGTACAAAAAAAGGATTCCGCCTAATTTACCAGTTTGTGGGAAAATACTGAATTTTTGTACTTGAAAAATGCTTTAGGAGGGATTTCTGAAGTAGATGGTGATTGAGAAAGTAATCCTTGATCAAAATTTCCAGTATAAGTATTGCGTGCAAGGCGAAACTTGTGGCTGG